GGTTATCTTGATTCATTAGAAATTGGGCAGGTAGGGGATTTTCTTGATAAATTACGTAATTACGTAAAAACGAATAAACCGCAGTTCCAAGAAATTCTATCTTCTACCAAGATATTTACTGAGGAAGCAGAAGCCCTTTTAAAAGAAGCAATTCAAGAACAGATGGAACGCTTTCTACTTCAGGAACAAGCATAAAGCAATTGATCCCTCCCTAAACGAAATAAATAGAAATTTCGTATTTATATACCTTTCTTCCCATAGATATCGAAAAAATATATGGAAAAGAAAATTGCGTCCAACAGGATTTGAACCTATACCAAAGGTTTAGAAGACCTCTGTCCTATCCATTAGACAATGGACGCTTTTCCGATTTTTTCGCTTTGACCTTCCTATTTCTTGTTCCAGAAAAAGAATTTGATTGTACGTGAGATGATAAAACTTTTTGAATTGCGTATTCAACTCAATTATGCATTTATTAATATAGAATAGAGCGGGTAGCGGGAATCGAACCCGCATCGTTAGCTTGGAAGGCTAGGGGTCATAGTCGACGTTGATTTTTCATTTTGAACGTCTCTAATTCAAAACCGAACATGAAACTTTGGTTTCATTCGGCTCCTTTATGGAAAAGGGACAAATTCCCAGGTCCAAATCTAAGACGGGAACGAAATTAAAAATTTCACCCATAACATCTATGTCAGCTTTTTGTATGAATGCGTTCAATTCAAAACAACTTGCTTTCTAGATGATCCCTCTAGAAGGGAGGATTCTAACAATCTTTCTAGTTACTTCGTTCTCTATTTCTATTTGAGAGAGTCCTAAGGAAAAGTATTTTGTTTCCACCGAGCTAAAATAAAACAGAAATATGTTGATTGAAGCCTCTAGTAAACTAAAGTCATCATTGAATAGCTATTTGGCTTCCCTCTAAAAAAAAAGGGAGGATTTAGTTACGATTCAAAACTATTTTTCTATCTTCATCCATGGATCTCTTACTTATACTTATAAAAAAAAAATTCATGTTTCGTAATTTAATAATCCAACGTTTTTATAATTTCCTTTTGGATACAAATCACGAGAATTCTAAAATTTCTCATCGAGAGGTAAAGGATTAATTCCTTTTAAGAAATAAAGTTTTTGATCGGAATAGTAATCAAACCGGTAGACCCCTTAACTATTAAGGATTAAGGTTAAGGGGTTTGTAGAACGAATCGCACTTTTACCACTAAACTATACCCGCTAAAGTTCCCTTATTCTATTGAAATGGAACTTTTGTCGAACACTGAAATTGGCCGTAAGAAAGAATCATGTTTCGTAGGAGCATATTTTTTTTTTCCAGCGCATAATCTGAACGAGTTACACATACACCCTACCATATGTTCATCGGCACTGGGTTTTCCTTTGGACATGCTTCCTTTATACGATCAATAATTCCATAATCTTTAGCTTCTTTTGCTGACATATAAAAATCTCTTTCCATATCTTCGGCTATAACCGAGAGGGGTTTGCCCGTTCTTCTGGAATAAGCCCTTGTGATGGTTTCTTTGAGAGTCATCATTGCTTGTAATTCATTGTAAAGTTCTCCTGCGGAGGGGTCTCTTTCGTCTTCCGGAAAAACTCCAGTGCAAGTTGGTTGATGAATCATTATCCTAGCATGAGGGAGTGCTATACGTTTTCCAAATGTTCCTGCGATCAAGATATAAGATGCTATTGAAGAAGCTTCCCCTAGGCATATTGTCATTATCTCGGTTGGGACAGATAGCATAAGATTATGAATAGCGATTCCGCTAATTAGCTCTCCTCCTGGAGAATTTATAAAAAAAAGTATATCCTGGTCATCCCAACCGAGATATATTATGAGACCCATAAGCTCATTCGCGATGTCTATGTCGAGTTCTTCGCACAAAAGAAGTGCTCTGTAATAATAAAGCGCGTCTCTTACATCAACCCACATGGTTTCTCGCTCTCCTGGAAGTCTAATGGGAACCATGGGTGGTGCAATTGGCATTGAATACCTCCTTTATTTTCAATTATTTTATATTATTTATGCTAATTTCCTTTTTTTATTCTAAAATAGTATAGTAAAAACTTGTTAATTTGTCAATCAGTTTAGATATGCATCTTGGTTCTATTCTATATCTAGAGAATCCAAATAGTCTTTTTTCTTATTGTTCTTTCTTTTGCTTCAAAAATAGGTATTTTTTATCATTGTCAAATCAGATAAAACTTGTATCTAGTTGTATTACACAATACAACTTGTATATTTTGTAGATATATATTTTTGTTATATCTAATTTTATTTCGAATTTTTATATATAATAATTGAATATTAGTTTTTTATTTTCCATGGGGAGAGATGGCTGAGTGGACGAAAGCGCCGGATTGCTAATCCGTTGTACGATTCTTTCGTACCGAGGGTTCGAATCCCTCTCTTTCCGTTTCCTTTAATGACTTAATAGTTGATTTATCTTTCAATTCAATAAAATAAATAAAAAAATATATATATATATAAATATAAAATTGAATTGTTTGATAAAGTAAAGAACCTCTTTTTTATTCTTCGCGTCCAGGATTACGTCCTGGATCATTAGATAGAAATCCGAAAATGAAGAGAGAAACAAAGAATATCACTACTGTGTAAACAAAGAGTTTGAGAGTGAGCATTACACAATCTTCAAGATCATTAAAAAAACGAGAATAGATTCTATATTTTTATATCCCCTTGTTTGTGGAGGATCACAATAAGGTTTTTCATTCACGGAAAATTCAAATAGATAGTTAGAGTGGGAAAATGAGGCGATCCGAATCGTGCAAGAATTCTCATGTTTGAATCTTCATACTGTAAGGCTTGTCTGATCTTATCAATTATTAGTATTCGAATCGTTTTTCTCGAAAAAATCATTATTCATTTTTCTAGGACAAGATGAAAGATTTCATCGAAAGCTTACAGCAGCTTGCCAAACAAAGGCTAAGAGAAAGAAGAGTAAAGGTATGACTGGCATAAAATCTACGATTGGACTCAAAAAAGCGTAGGCTTCGGGTAATTTGACTAAGAAAAAACTACTCGAATAAAGGGCAGAATTAAGACAGATCAAACTTAAGATATTACGCATAATTTTGTTTTTAAGATAATTGTATTTTGATTGAGTTCTTCATAGAAGGAAAAAAAGAAGGATTTTTGATCTTTCTTTTTTTATGGTTCACTCAACCAAAAAACCTTCCATTCTCTTTTGAGAATAGAAAAAATGAAATTTTCATACAATATCTTAATGGAATTATATTTAATGATCAATAAATTCAGTATAATTCATGCGTCAAAATACTTACATTAGAATCTAATGAATGGATTGTTGAGATATTTTGGCTGGAATTGACGAACAATCAATAACAACATTAGTCTTTATTAGTGTCGAATAGAAATCAAAGTGGGGCGTGGCCAAGTGGTAAGGCATCGGGTTTTGGTCCCGCCATTCGGAGGTTCGAATCCTCCCGTCCCAGAGCAAGAGCATGTGTAATTCTAGTAAATAATTCAGATTGTAAATTTCCGTTTATAAAGTCTAATATTGGATAGAATTCGATTTTGTCTGCTAATCATTCTAACCAAAATGAATCTTATCTTTTTCAAAATTTCTCAAATTTATAAGATAAGTGTTCAAATGCCGCGCAGATACAACAGAATCTGTTGGGGATTTAGGCAAGATGGGGTTCTAGATTAGACGAATTTGAATTAAAAAAAAAAGTTTTCATATATCCACCCCCTCATATTCATATAGAATAGAAGGAAGTTTTTTATTTTTTTTATTCATTCCGGGAAAAGAAATTGTATTTTTCCAATAGATTTTTGAAATTTCAATAATAATAATGAAAAAAAAAAAGAGAACATTTATTCCCTTTCTATATCTTGTATCTATAGTATTTTTACCCTGGTGGATCTCTCTATCATTTCAAAAAAGTATGGAATCTTGGGTTACTAATTGGTGGAATAGAAAGCAATCTGAAACTCTTTTGAATGATAGTCAAGAAACGAGTCTTCTAGAAAAATTCATCGAATTAGAGGAGCTCCGTTTGTTGGACGAAATGATAAAGGAATACCCGGAAATACATCTACAAAAGCTTCGTATGGGAATCCACAAGGAAACGATTCAATTGATCAAGATGCACAATGAGGATTGTATCCATATGATTTTTCACTTCTCGACAAATATAATCTATTTCCTTATTCTAAGTGGGTATTCTATTCTGGGGAATAAAGAACTTATTCTTCTTAACTCTTGGTTTCAGGAATTCCTATATAACTTAAGCGACACAATAAAAGCTTTTTCTATTCTTTTATTAACCGATTTATGTATTGGATTTCATTCAACCCATGGTTGGGAACTAATGATTGTCTCTATCTACAAAGATTTTGGGTTTGCACATAATGATCAAATTATATCTGGTCTTGTTTCCACTTTTCCAGTCATTCTAGATACAATTCTAAAATATGGGATTTTCCGTTATTTAAATCGGGTATCCCCATCACTTGTAGTGATTTATCATTCAATGAATGATTGAAAAGAAAAACGATATACGGATATTAATCCAATTTTAATAAAGAATTATAAGGTTTCTTACTTCGTACATAATCAAAGTATTCAAAATCGTACTTACTCCTTCTATTTCTACCCCTCCAAGGCGGGGAGTTTCTCCCAGATTCCAGTAATATTTTTTCAGTAAATTCAGTTCAGTAAGGTAAATATAAGAATCATCGATAGGGAACTAGACTAGCAACCCACCCAATTTATTGTAGAAATTTTCGGGATCAACGATTGGACCATGCAAACTCGAAATACTTTTTCTTGGATAAAAGAACAGATTACTCGATCCATTTCCGTATCGGTCATGATATATATAATCACTCGGTCATCCATTTCAAATGCATATCCCCTTTTTGCACAGCAAGGTTATGAAAATCCACGAGAAGCGACTGGGCGTATTGTATGTGCCAATTGCCATTTAGCTAATAA